TATTTGCAATATTTCTATCTATTATTTTGGAAATTTATAATTCATCAGTTTTACTGGATGAAATTTCAATGAATTAGTTCATAAAAACTAGGACTTCCTAGCTTTTTAATCAAAAAAGAGTATTTTACTTAGCATTACTTCATGCTTAAAATACTGAATGTTTCAACTTAAGACTTGTATTGATAGACCATTCTGGTAGTTCGATCGTGAAGTTTCAATATTGAATTTCCGGAATATGAGCGTGTGACTTGTTATAATTGACCCTATTTATAATACAGAGAATGGACCTGTCATCTCTATCAAGATGATTCTACCTCGTCAGATATTTATTGGAGTCTCTGGAGCACGGACTATATAGAATAGATCAAGAAAATAAATATTGAAACTATGATTCATACCTATTATTCAGACCTCGCAACTGGACTAAAAAAAAATAGAAAGAGGCCTTTTCTCAATCAAATTTTTTTTCTTCAGACTTCTTTTGACCGAAATAAAACTCTTTCTCTAGATTTCGTTGAGTTATTAGATTCATTGAAGGGGTGATGATCAAATGGTTTTAACTCAGAGAACCTTTGAGTTGAGCTTAAATCATCGTGGTTCTAGTATGAATCTGAGGTTTCGATTGATTCATAGGGTCTCAACAAGAGAATTCCTATAAAAAAAGTAAAAAAAAAAAAATAGGGAAGAGAAGATTCAAGAGGCCTGTCATGATAAACATAAAGACAGATGCATGAGCCAACTTGAGATTTTATTTCTTGGCATTATCATCACAAAGAAGAAATTCCGGATTTTTCTTACTTCGCTTCGTATCTTTGGGTCGAATCGAGTAAAGGAGCTAAGCTCCAAGAAGTTGAAAACTCTTCTATTCCATATCCGTTGAAATAAGTATTTGTGTGTTTCGCCTTGAGCCGTACGAGATGAAATTCTCATATACGGCTCTCAGAGGGGGAATCCTTCTCGGGTTACCTATCTCAATAAAGTATATGATTGGTTCGAGGAACGTCTCGAGATTCAAGCGATTGCAGATGATATAACTAGTAAATATGTTCCTCCTCATGTCAACATATTTTATTGTCTGGGGGGGATTACGCTTACTTGTTTTTTAGTACAAGTAGCTACGGGTTTTGCTATGACCTTTTACTATCGTCCAACTGTTACAGAGGCTTTTGCCTCTGTTCAATACATAATGACTGAGGCCAACTTTGGTTGGCTAATTCGATCAGTTCATCGATGGTCAGCAAGTATGATGGTTTTAATGATGATCTTACACGTATTTCGTGTATATCTTACGGGTGGGTTTAAAAAACCCCGCGAATTAACTTGGGTCACAGGGGTGGTTCTGGCTGTATTGACCGCATCTTTTGGCGTAACTGGTTATTCCTTACCTCGGGACCAAATCGGCTATTGGGCAGTCAAAATTGTAACAGGCGTGCCTGAGGCTATTCCTATAATAGGATCGCCTTTGGTAGAATTATTACGTGGAAGTGCTAGTGTGGGCCAATCCACTTTGACTCGTTTTTATAGTTTACATACTTTTGTATTGCCTCTTCTTACTGCCGTATTTATGTTAATGCACTTTCCAATGATACGTAAGCAAGGTATTTCGGGTCCTTTATAGAGAATCCATATTCTAGATATTTTTAATTTCTCATATCGGGGAGGAACAAGAGTCTTTCATTGCTACAAATATGGATTATTGAAAAAATAAGGCATGTTATTTGGATACTTCTATTCAACTATGAAGCATTTCCTTGTTGATTGAATAGAAATAGTTGAAGTATATTTTTCTAAAAGAGGATGGATTATGGGAGTGTGTGACTTGAACTATTGATTGGTCATGCAGATATATTATTTTATCTGCCACGTTGCAATTCACAACCCAATGTGTCTCCATATTCAACCATCACGTCAGTCCCCTTATATAGGATAGGATAGGCCGGTTCGCTTGAGGAGAATCTTTTCTATGATCATACTCTAATCATGTGCTACATGAAAAGGCTCCGTGAGATCCCTAGAATCAGTGATCTAGTCCACTTTTTTTTTTCAATTTCTTATAATTTCTAATTTTACTAATGAGTATTTCGTATGAATTCTATAGTAATCTTAAGTCATCTCAGTAAGTTTCTTATAGTATGTAGATGCATTCATTTCCTCTGCATCGACCCTGATCTATGATACTATCGGAGTGAAATAAGGGATCTAAGGAAGAACAGGGGCTAGACTTTATTAGTAACAAGTAAAAACTTTGTATTTTTGTACGTAATAAAATTGAGATGTTGTGGGGATAAGTACCAACCAAAAGACATGAGACAATCCAAAAAGCACTTGATCATGATCAAATTTGTAAGCCTACTTGGATATTGAGCATTTCCTTGCCAGAACCAAATTCTTTGCAACTGATAAATAGTTTATTACATAGAGTCATTCTACATTCTATATGTAGATATGTATGAAATAGAGATTTTCTATGGATATATTTCTGTGATTCTTGCTCGAGCCGGATGATAAAAAATTATCATGTCCGGTTCCTTTGGGGGATGGATCAAAAAAAATTCACCTATCCAAATAACAAAGAAGCCCGATTTGAATGATCCTGTATTAAGAGCTAAATTAGCTAAAGGGATGGGACATAATTATTATGGAGAACCCGCATGGCCCAATGATCTTTTATATATTTTTCCAGTAGTAATTCTAGGCACTATTGCATGTAATGTGGGCTTAGCAGTTCTAGAGCCGTCAATGATTGGTGAACCGGCGGATCCATTTGCGACGCCGTTGGAAATATTACCCGAATGGTACTTCTTTCCTGTATTTCAAATACTTCGCACAGTACCCAATAAGTTATTGGGTGTTCTTTTAATGGTTTCAGTGCCAACAGGATTATTGACAGTACCCTTTTTGGAGAATGTCAATAAATTTCAAAATCCCTTTCGTCGTCCAGTAGCTACGACAGTCTTTTTGATCGGTACCGCAATAGCTCTTTGGTTAGGTATTGGAGCAACTTTACCTATTGAAAAATCCTTAACTTTAGGTCTTTTTTAAATTGATTCAACCGGAAAATATCACGACATAAGTATCTAAGGAAGATTCCCTTCTGGATCTTCCTTAGATACATCAATCTTATTATGATCTATTCTGCAAATATATGGATCGTATCAGAGATTAGAACCTCATTCTCCTATTTTTCTTTCTCAAAAATTAGAAAAAAATCTAATGGATTTAAAATGAAAACGTTTTCTTAGGTAAATTGATTGCAAAATGCTTTTGTAGAGTGCCCAATATCTTTTTTACATCTTCTATGCAAAAATATTCCATTTTCATAAGATCTTCTTGACTATGACTCAAAAGGTCCGATAATGTATGTATATCGGACCTTTTGAGACAATTATAGGTCTTTGAAGACAATTCTGATTGGTCAATAAAAATACATGTTAATGAAATTACTTTTTTGTTTTTCTTAAGATTAGTGAATCTGTCTTGAAAGGAAAAAGGGGATAGATTCCATCTGTTTTCATTTTCTTTGAAATCCCTATCTTCTTCCTCTGCATGTAGAAAGGGAATCAATAAATCAATCAAATTACGAGAAGCTTCATAAAGTGCTTCTTTAGGAGTTAAACTTCCATTCGTCCATATTTCTAGAAAGAGTATCTCTTGTTTTTCATTCCCATTACCATAAGAATGAATACTATGATTCGCATTTCGAACAGGCATGGATACAATATCTATAGGATAACTTAAATTGTTAGAGTTTTTTGCGGATTTCAAACCATATCCGCGATCCCTCTTGATTTGTAATTCAATAAACAAATCAATAGGTTCTGTCAGGTTAGCTATATGCTGTGTTGTGTCAACTATTTCTACAGAAGGCGGTGGAATGATATCTTGAGCGGTTATACATTTGGGACCCCTTACGCAAATAGATGCGTCCCTAACTCCATAGAGATTACTTCTCAATACAATTTCTTTCAAATTTATTAAAATTTCATGTACTGATTCTTCAATACCTGCTATCGTAGAATATTCATGCAGCACATTTTGAAATGTTGCACATGTGATACATGTTCCTTCTATTTCTCCAAGTAAAGCCCTTCGCATGGCAATACCTATGGTATCGGCTTGACCTTTCAAAAGCGGGGACAGAACGAAGCGACCATAATAAAGACGCTTGCTTTCTATTCTTGATTCAACACATTTCCACTGTAGTGTTCGAGTGGATCCTGCTACTTCTTCTCGAACCATACTATTATTTTCTTTCTAATTATTGGATCAGATAATTGAATCATTTCTTTTTCTTGTAATTTATTTAATTCTTATTTCTACACACGTCTTTTTTTTGGTGGGCGGCACCCATTATGTGGCATAGGTGTTACATCACGCACGAAACTTAATAGCATCCCACTTCTGCGAATGGCCCGTAATGCCGCATCTCTTCCGAGACCTGGACCCTTTATCATAACCTCTGCCCGTTGCATACCCTGATCCATTACTGTACGAATAGCATTTAATGTGGTTGCTTGAGCAGCATAGGGTGTTCCCTTTCTTGTGCCTCTAAATCCAGAAGTACCTGCGGAAGCCCAAGAAACCACTCGACCTCGTACGTCTGTAACAGTTACAATAGTATTGTTGAAACTTGCTTGAACATGAATAACTCCTTTTGGTATTCTGCGTGCATTCTTACGTAAACCAGTTTTTACTATAGGTTTTGCCATATTTTATTATATCATATTCATATGAAAAGGAATACATGGGTTTTTCTTTTGAAAAGGTTCTTTATTGAGAAGTTGAGAAAGATTACCCCTGCCTCTGTTTATGTCTCGGGTTGGAACAAATTACTAGAATTCGCCCTCGCCTACGAATCAGGCGACATTTTTCACAAATTTTACGAACAGAAGCCCTTATTTTCATATTTATAATTCCTTACCTTCATTCTGAATCTATTTTTTGTAAACAAAAATAAGTTTATTTCATTTTTGAACTTCAAATTATATCCCCTACGAGGGGGATGTTTAAGAGAAGGATCTAATCGTTCGAATCTTTTTTGCGAAGTCTATAAATTATACGTCCCCTGGTTGAATCATAACGACTCATTTCAATTTTGACTCTATCACCGGGTAGTATACGTATAAAACTGCGCCGGATTCTCCCTGAAATATAACCTAGAATTTGATCTTGATTATCTAACCGAACTCGGAACATGCCGTTGGGAAGTGATTCAGTAATGAAACCCTCATGAATCAATTTTTGTTCTTTCATTCCAGGAAACCCCCTTTAAGTATCAACTAATAGAGGAAGAGTTCTATAATTCACTTCTCTTCTCTATTTTACAAATAATAAGTGGGCACCCCCGGAGAATTACCATATATAACACAAAATTTCTCCCCCAATTTTTTCTAATCGAGCTTCTCGATCTGTCATTATACCTCTAGAAGTAGAAAGAATTACAATTCCCATTCCCCCTAAAATCTTAGGAATTTGTTGATAGTTGTAATAGATTCGTAGACCGGGTCGGCTGATACGCTTTAAAATGATTTTCTTTCCTTTCCCAGTCTTTCTCTGTCGTAAGGTTGAAACCAAGAAATTTTTTTGGCTTTCTTTATGTTTTCTAACGTTTTCAATAAAACCTTCTCGTAAAAGTATTTTCACAATATTTTTAGTGATATTAGCAGATACTATTTGAACTCTTCCCTTTTGTTGCATGTCAGCATTTCTTATAGAAGTTATTATATCGGCAATAATGTCCCTACTCATGACAAACTATAGTTATTGGTGCCTCCTCATTTTTATATAATCAACATGCTTCTTTTCTTTTTTATAAAATTTTTTTATAATTTTAAAATTATTAGAAATTTAAGGTATATGCATAAGACACAATTTATTCATTTTATTCATTTTCTATATTTCAGATATGGAAATATAGAAAAAGGCTATATACTTTTTCACTATCTACTAGTCTGATTTAGAAGACTATAATACTTCGGGCGCTAATGAAACTATTTTCGTAAAATTCAACTGTCTCAATTCCCGAGCAATCGCACCAAAAATCCGGGTTCCCTTTGGATTTCCTTCTTGATCAATGATAACGGCTGCATTGTCATCATATCGTATAATCATGCCGTTGTCACGTTTGAGTTCTTTACACGTGCGTACAATCACAGCTCTAATTACTTCTGATCTTTCTAGAGGCATGTTGGGCACTGCTTCTTTGATTACAGCAACAATAATATCACCAATATGAGCATACCGGTGATTCCCAGTTCCTATGATTCGAATACACATCAATTCTTGAGCTCCACTGTTATCCGCTACATTCAAAAGGGTCTGAGGTTGAATCATATCATTTTTATTTGAATCTCTTATTTTATGTAAGGGAAAAATAAATATTGTCTGTCCAGAGATACAGAAATCTGCGGTTGTTTTTTTTTTTCTTCTCAATACTCCTTGACTTTTGTTTACCTATCCCGAAATAACAAATTGAGTTCGTATAGGCATTTTGCATGCAGCTATTTTCATAGACGCTTTGGCTACAGTTTCTGATATTCCACTCATTTCATAAAGTATTCGGCCGGGTTTAACAACGGCTACCCAATATTCGGGGGATCCCTTGCCCGAACCCATACGTGTTTCCGTAGGTCTTACTGTAACAGGTTTGTCGGGAAAGATACGTACCCATATTTTTCCACCACGACGCGCATATCGTGTCATTGCTCTTCGCCCTGCTTCTATTTGTCTAGCTGTGATCCAAGAAGGTTCAAGTGCCTGAAGGGCGTATCTTCCAAAACAAATATGCTTGCCTCGGCAAGATATTCCCTTCATTCTACCTCTATGTTGTTTACGAAATCTGATTCTTTTGGGGTTATAGTTGATGGTTTTTATGAATTCCATCTCTACTGCAGAGCCGGACATGAGAGTTTCTTCTCATCCAGCTCCTCGCGAATGAAATGATTCAACAATCTTAAATATATACATGTATTTATGTATTTCATTCTATCAAAAGAATATACTCATTTTAAATAACTAGTAACTAGGCATTTTTGTTTCTATACGATGCTTTTATCAATATGAAATTTGAGAAAGTATCTTACTTTGCCTCTATTCAATAATGCCAAAAGTTCTTCAATATATGAAATAGAAATGAAAGAAAAATAAATAAAGGATTCACGGGCGAATATTGACTCTTTCCTCCTTCATTTGTAGGGTCAATTTACGACCATTCAGAAGAAATATTTTTTTTTCTTGGTTCATTCCGCCATCCTACCCAGCGAATCATTCGGATTTATTTTTTTTTCAATAAAATCCTATGTAGTCCCAGGTTCCATCGTTCCCATAGCTTCTCTATTAATGCTTAGGCTTTAACTCTGCAATGGAGCTTCCAACAAAATATGGTATTTGTTTCCGAGTAAATATTCTCAGTTTTTCTTAACTCGAAGCTCGATTCAATTCTTCATCTATTTTCTATTATTTATGTCTTTTTATAGCTTATTAGATTTCTTAGATAGCTATTATCTATATTTCTATTGATTAGATTTTCTTATTTTTATATTATTGAAATTGCATTTTTTTATATTTATTATTCTATTTGAATCTTAGATTTTCTCTCTTTATTTCATATTGATGTTGATGCTTTATCACACTGCCCTTTTTCTGAAGTGATTCTTCATAAACCATACATATGGGAATCATATATCATTGAAATCTTTATTCTATCTTTCTATCATCCTTCCATTTTTTCTACATCCCTTTCTTTTTGTTTCACAATTCATAATTAAATTTCTTTTTTATGAAAGGAAAAATTGCAGTTGCTACAACTATATGATCTATTTAGTTATATAGTGACTGTGTCTTGGGATCTCGATAATACGAAGCAATAAGTTGGTTATTAGTTTTGAGCTTCTTTAGTTTTCATAGTTAAAAAGTTTCTAGTGGGGTCAGCCTTTTTTTTTTCAATCTCAATTTTGAACGAGTCACACACTAAGCATAGCAATTCTATGAAATATCAATAAAGTTTAAATCAAATTTTTATTCAACCTTATAGAATTCTAATTGCTCGTTTTTGATGAAAAAAAAAGAAGGGTCCATTATTCTTATATTCTTATTTTTTATTCTTGGTTTACAAATATCCAAATTTTGATGCCTAAGACTCCATAGATAGTTCTAATTGTATGAGAGCAGTGATCAATTTTAGCGCGAATTGTTTGTAAGGGGACTCTCCCTTCTCTGATCCATTCAACACGTGCAATCTCTTTTCCGTCAATACGCCCTGCAATTTGCACTTGAATTCCTTTTGTACCCGCTTGTTCAGTTAATTCAATAGCTTTTTTCATTGCCTTTCGAAACGAAACTCTATTTTTTAATTGTAAAGCTATATATTCAGCAAGAATATTAGGTTGTCCATAAGGTTTTTCAATTCTTGTGATAGTAATGTTGAGTCTCCGGTGAAACTCTTTTTGTACATTCATTTGGAATTCTTCGACTCCCCATGTTCGTCCTTCTATTAAGAAATTGGGAAATCCAATATAAATTATGACCTGAATCAAATCTATTCTTTTTTGAATCCTCATATAGGCAATTCCTTCGAAACCTGAGGATATTCTTTTTTTTTTTTTTACATAGTTTTTAATACAACTCCTTATTTTTTCATCTTCTTGCAAACCCATGGAAAAATCCTTTGGTTTTGCGAACCAAAAAGAATGATGACTTTGAGTTGTTCCAAGTCTGAAACCAAGCGGATTTATTTTTTGTCCCATTTCAAAATAGGAATCCAAATTATCTTTCTTTAGATGAATCTAGAATTTTTCTTTTAAAACAATCTTTATATGACAAGTGGTTTTTTTTATAAGATAACTACGCCCTCGAGCCCGGGGTCTTAACTTTTTCATAATAGCACCTCCATTGACTTCAGCTTTACTAATAAATAAATCAGCTTCATTCAAACCCATATTATTACTAGCATTTGCTGCTGCAGAATAAACCAATTTTAAAATTGGATACGATGCCCGATAAGGCATTAGTTCCAGTATCATAAGTGTTTCCTCATAAGAACGTCCGCGAATCTGATCAATTACTCTTCGTGCTTTGAAAACAGACATACGTATATGTTGAGCTAACACTTTTGCTTCTTTATCCGAATTTTTTTTCTTTATCATAAAAGAAAGTTCTCCTCCGCCAATGAAAGATAGGTGCCTAGGTGAAGTATAGTATAAGATAAGTAAGAATAAGATAAGTAAGAATAAGATAAGTAAGAATAAGATAAGTAAGAATAAGATAAGTAAGAATAAGATAAGTAAGAATAAGATAAGTCTTAGTATGCTAGAAAAAGAACTATACTCTTACTATAAGAGAAAGAAAGAGAGAAAGAAAGAGAGAAAGAAAGATAGCATCTAAGATAAGACTTTTCACATGAATGCTTAGTATAACGACTAACGACGAGATTTATTATCGTTTCTCACATGTCTTACGAAAGTGAGAGTAGGTGCGAATTCTCCCAATTTGTGACCGACCATACGATCTGTTATATAAATAGGTAAATGTTCCTTTCCATTATGAATAGCGATTGTATGGCCAATCATTGTGGGTATAATGGTAGATGCCCGAGACCAAGTCACTATTATTTCTTTCTCCTCCCTCATGTTGAGTTTTTCAATTTTTCCCGATAAATGATTAGCTACAAAAGGATTTTTTTTGAGTGAACGTGTCACGGCTGATTACTCCTTTTTTTACATTTTTGAAATTGGCAATATCTCGATCTTAATCTGAAGTATAATGATGAATGGAAAAAAGCAAAAATACTTTAGCTAGATAAGGGAAGGGGCGGATGTAGCCAAGTGGATCAAGGCAGTGGATTGTGAATCCACCATGCGCGGGTTCAATTCCCGTCGTTCGCCCATCACAGTTCCTATTTACGGCGACGAAGAATCAAACTATCACTATATTTTTTCCTTTTCCTACTTCTTCTTCCAAGCGCAGGATAGCCCCAAGGGGTTGTGGGTTTTTTTCTACCAATCGGGGCTCTCCCTTCACCGCCCCCATGGGGATGGTCTACAGGGTTCATAACTACTCCTCTTACTACAGGACGCTTACCTAGCCAACACTTAGATCCGGCTCTACCCAAACTTTTCTGGTTCACCCCCACATTACCCACTTGTCCGACTGTTGCTAAGCAGTTTTTGGATATCAAACGGACCTCCCCAGACGGTAATCTTAATGTGGCCGATTTACCCTCTTTTGCAATCAGTTTCGCTACAGCGCCTGCTGCTCTAGCTAATTGTCCACCCTTTCCAAGTGTGATTTCTATGTTATGTATGGCCGTGCCTAAGGGCATATCGGTTGAAGTAGATTCTTCTTTTTTATCAATCAAAACCCCTTCCCAAACTGTACAAGCTTCTTCCAAAGCATACGGCTTTCTAGATGTATATGATGATATCTAGACAGATGGATCTTATATGAATCGTATGATGAAGTACCACATGAGTGGCTATATAGGAATCCAAATCTGCCGAATCACTCATGTTATGATCTTCTACATCCTAGGTCTCCCCGTTCCGTCATCTGGCTTATGTTCTTCATGTAGCATTCAGACCGGATGACTCTATGAAATTACGTCGATACTTCCACATATTACGGGTAACGTAGGAGACATCTCTATTTTCCCCCGGGGGGTCTTTCTAATTACCACTGCTTAGCTTTCAATTCGCCTCTGACCATCAAATGAAATGTGAATAATCTGTGCGCGCTTCAAACAATTTTGTCTTCTCCATATTACCATATCTCTAGAGTCAATAATTTTCTATGAGGAACTACTGAACTCAATCACCTGCTGCCGTTCCTCAACAGTTTTCTGTTGAGGTCTATCCCGTAGAGGTACTCCAATTTGATCAGTGATCGATTTCTAGGTTTCGTCGTAAACCTAATTGGTTACTTCCAATTACGTCAATCAATAGTTCAAACCGCACTCAAAGGTAGGGCATTTCCCATTGATATAGGAACTTCTGTACCAGAAACAATGGTATCTCCAATTATAGCCCCTCTGGGATGTAAAATATATCTCTTCTCACCATCCCCATAGTGTATGAGACAAATGTATGCATTTCGATTAGGATCGTATTCTATGGTTACGATTCTACCAGATATCTCTTTTTCATTCCGTCGAAAGTCGATTTTACGGTATAGACGCTTATGACCTCCCCCTCTATGCCCTGCGGTAATGATCCCTCTGGCATTACGACCTTTACCACAATGATGCTGCCCATAGATCAAATTATTTCGTGTATTGGATTTCACTTGACTGTCTACGGCTCCATTGCGTGTGCTCGGGGTAGAAGTTTTGTATAAATGTATTGCCGTGTTATTAAGTCTTTTGCTTTAAGTTCTTTTCTCTATAAGAGGTGGAATAGAATAACCCGGTTGAAGCGTAATGATCATGCGTCTGTAATGCATTGTATGTCCCATCCTTCTACCCTTTCCCGGGAGTCGATGACTATTCATAGCTATGACCTTGACACCAAAGAAGAGTTCGACCCAATGCTTTATTTCTGTCCTAGTTGATCCTGATTCGACATTAGAAGTATATTGATTGTTCCCCAATAACCGAATACTTTTTTCTGTAAATACTGCATATTTGATTCCATCCATAAATCCATTTTCTTCCCTATGAGTTCCAGTATCGATAAGAATTCTAGTTCTTACTGTCCATATGTTATGGTATGAATATACCATACCAATTTGTTATGTATGGATGATGGGATTCCATTGATACAGAGCCAATTCCAATAGACTTTCCCATTGGCGTGCATCCAGCAGGAATTGAACCTACGAATTTGCCAATTATGAGTTGGGCGCTTTAACCATTCAGCCATGGATGCTTAACAGGGATCATCGTACATCGTGAATAACCAAATTCCAATTGAAATGAAATCTTTAGGAGGAATCAATGAAACGACATCAATTAAAATCCTGGATATTCGAATTGAGAGAGATATTGAGAGAGATCAAGAATTCTCACTATTTCTTAGATTCATGGATCAAATTCGATTCAGTGGGATCTTTCACTCACATTTTTTTCCACCAAGAACGTTTTCTGAAACTCTTTGACCCCCGAATTTGGAGTATCCTACTTTCACGTGATTCACAGGGTGCAACAAGCAATCGATATTTCACGATCAAAGGTGTAGTACTGCTTGTAGTAGTGGTCCTTATATCTCGTATTAACAATCGAAAGATGGTCGAAAGAAAAAAGATCTATTTGATGGGGCTTTTTCCTATACCTATGAATCCCATTGGACCCAGAAATGAGACATTGGAAGAATCTTTTTGGTCTTCCAATAGAAATAGGTTGATTGTTTCGCTCCTGTATCTTCCAAAAGGGAAAAGTATTTCTGAGAGTTGTTTCATGGATCGGCAAGAGAGTACTTGGGTTCTCCCAATAAAGAAAAAGTGTATCATGCCTGAATCTCACCGGGGTTCGCGGTGGTGGAGGAACCGGATCGGAAAAAAGAGGGATTCTA